GCCTTTCTATGTTCTATAGACTTGTATGTAACTATTGAGAGTGAAGATATTCTACATAATGTGAATATTCCACCCAAAAGTTTTCTTTTAGTTCAAAATGATCAATATGTAGAATCAGAGCAAGTGATTGCTGAGATTCGCGCGGGAACGTCCACTTTGAATTTTAAAGAGAAGGTTCGAAAATATATTTATTCCGACTCAGACGGGGAAATGCACTGGAGTACCGATGTCGATCATGCACCTGAATTTACATACGGTAATGTGCATCTATTACCAAAAACAAGTCATTTATGGATATTATTAGGAGGGCCGTGTCGATCCAGTCCAGTCTCCCTTTCCCTTCACAAGGATCAAGATCAAACGAGCACGCATTCTCTTTCTGTCAAGCAAAGATATACTTCTAACCTCTCGGTAACTAAGAGACACAAATTCTTTAGTTCGGATTTTTTTGGTAAAAAAAAGGGTAGCATTCCTGATTATTCACACCTTAATCAAGTCATATGTACTGCTCATTGTAATCTCATATATCCGGCCATTCTCCGCGAGAATTCAGATTTATTGTCAAAGAGGCGAAGAAATAGATTTATTATTCCACTCCAATCGTGCGAGAACGAACTAATGTCCCCTCTGGGTATCGCGACTGAACTCCCCATAAATGGTATTTTCCGTAGAAATAGTATTCTTTCTTATTTCGACGATCCTCGGTATAGAAGAAAGAGTTCGGGAATTACTAAATATGGGACTATAGGAATGCATTCAATCCTTAAAAAGGAAGATTCGATTGAGTATCGAGGAGTCGAGGAATTTAGGCCAAAATACCAAATGAAAGTAGATCGGTTTTTTTTCATTCCCGAGGAAGTTCATATCTTACCTGGATCTTCTTCCATAATGGTACGGAACAATAGTCTCATTGGGGTAGATACACAAATCACTTTAAATCTAAGAAGCCGGGTAGGCGGGTTGGTTCGGGTGGAGAGAAAAAAAAAAAGAATTGAACTTAAAATATTTTCTGGAGATATCCATTTTCCTGGAGAAATAGATACGATATCCCGGCATAGCGGCGTTTTGATACCACCGGGGAGGGGAAAAGGAAATTCCAAGGAATTTCAAAAAATGAAAAATTGGATCTATGTCCAACGGATTACACCTAGCAAAAAAAAGCATTTTGTTTTGGTTCGACCTGTCGTCACATATGAAATCGCGGACGGTCTAAATTTAGCAACACTTTTCCCTCCCGATATGTTGCAGGAAAGGGATATTGTGCAACTTCGAGTTATCAATTATATCCTTTATGGAAAGGGTAAACCAATTCGAGGAATTTATGACACAACTCTTCAATTAGTTCGGACTTGTTTAGTATTGAATTGGGACCAAGACAAAAAAAGTTCTTCTGGCGAAGAAGCCCGTGCTTCTTTTGTTGAAATAAGGATAAATGGTTTGATTCGACATTTCCTAAGAATCGACTTGGCGAAATCCCCTATTTCCTATATCGGAAAAAGGAATGATCCCTCAGGTTCAGGATTGCTCTCTGATAATGGATCAGATTCCATCAATATCAATATCAATCCGTTTTGCTCCATACATTCCTATTCAAAGACAAGAATTCAACAATTCCTTAACCCCAATCAAGGAACTATTCATACATTGTTGAATAGAAATAAGGAATTCCAACCATTGATAATTTTGTTATCATCCAACTGTTCTCGAATGGGTCCACTCAACGATCTAAAATATCACAATGGAATAAAAGAATCAATTCATCAAAGGGATCCCCTAATTCCAATTAGGAATTCGTTGGGCCCTTTAGGATCAGCCCCCCCAATTGAGAATTTTTTTTTATTTTCCCACTTAATAACTCACAATCAAATCTTGTTAACTAACTATTTGCAACTTGACAATTTCAAACGGACTTTTCAAGTAATTAAATATTATTCAATGGATGAAAGTGGGAAATTTTATAATCCCGACCCATGCAGTAAGATTATTTTCAATCCATTCCATTTGAATTGGTATTTTCTCCGTCACAATTATTGTGAAGAGACGTCTACAATAATTAGCCTTGGACAGTTTATTTGTGAAAATGTGTGTATAGCCAAAAACGGACCACACCAAAAATCGGGTCAAGTTATCTTTGTTCAAGCCGATTCCGTGGTAATACGATCAGCTAAGCCTTATTTGGCCACCCCGGGAGCAACCGTTCATGGCCATTATGGGGAAATCCTTTATGAAGGAGATACATTAGTTACATTTATATATGAAAAGTCGAGATCTGGGGACATAACGCAGGGTCTTCCAAAAGTGGAACAAGTGTTAGAAGTGCGCTCGATCGATTCAATATCGATGAATCTAGAAAAGAGGATTGAGGGTTGGAACGAATGTATAACAAGAATTCTTGGAATTCCTTGGGGATTCTTCATTAGTGCTGAGCTAACTATAGTGCAAAGTCGTATCTCTTTGGTCAATAAGATCCAAAAGGTTTATCGATCCCAGGGGGTGCAGATTCATAATAGGCATATAGAAATTATTGTACGTCAAATAACATCAAAAGTATTGGTTTCAGAAGACAGAATGTCTAATGTTTTTTCGCCCGGAGAACTAATCGGATTGTTACGAGCAGAACGAACGGGACGCGCTTTGGAAGAAGCGATCTGTTACCGAGCCATCTTATTGGGAATAACAAGAGCATCCCTCAATACCCAAAGTTTCATATCTGAAGCAAGTTTTCAAGAAACTGCTCGAGTTTTAGCAAAGGCAGCTCTCCGGGGGCGTATCGATTGGTTGAAAGGTCTGAAAGAGAACGTTGTTTTGGGGGGGATGATACCTGTCGGGACCGGGTTCAAAGGATTAGTGCACCCTTCACATAATAAGATTCCTTTGAAAACAAAAAAAAAGAATCTATTCGAGGCGAAAATGAGAGATATTTTGTTTCACCAGAGAAAATTTGTGGATTCTTACCTTTCGCAGAATTTCCACGATACATCATAACAATCATTTATAGGATTTACTGATTCCTAAGAAGGGAGTCATTCCTTTCACTTCATTATTTTAGTAAAAGTTCTTGCGGCTCGAGCTGGATGACATTCAATATCATGTACCCATGTTCCTATACGTATATCGGCTAATGGTATGCAATTCCCTATTTAAAAATTTAGATCAAGTATCTCGTATCTATAAGCAGGGGGGCGCGGCCAAGAAACAGCCAGCTGACTTCCCCCTTCCTTCCACTCGGCCTTTCTTCGCTGTGTGAACAAGGTCTTAGTATGTATGGGCAGGTCGCAATAAGTGGCTAGTCGAAGGTTTAGACCAATCGCAATTTATCACCATCTTGACCGCTTCCAATTGATGACTGGCTATTATATAAGTGTTGACCTAAGCCCCTGTGCTGGGGCTCGGCGTACGTGAGCTGCCTCGTACGGCTCTTCCTAAGAACTTGAAGCCCCCTCTCTCTTAATAGACTTAAAAAAATGAATTTACAAGCCCCTTTCAAAAAGATTTCGCCCCCCGGGGGGCTATTAGAGAAGCAGCTTCGTTCTTTGACTTTTTTGCTCAGGCAAGCTTCCTTGTTCCTTAGTGTAGTCTCGGTCCATAGTTTAAGACTCCGACTAGTCTATATCCACAGCTGACGTTACTCCGTACTTACGCCTTTCCCTTTGTATTTGTATACGGCTAAGTGTTACTTAACGTACTTTTTACTGTAGCATAGGACTTCGTCGGGCTTTCGTCCCTTCGCCTATAGACGGCGGCTTGGCTTCGATATCGCTCATGACTTGGTGTATAGAGCCGTGTAGTCGTCGGTTTTACACCACAATGCCTTATGATATAGTGGTCGGCCCCTCGAATGCCTCCTTTCTTACTTTTATTTTCTGAGGAAGCCCTTTACGACTATAATATAAAGAACAGGGGGCTGTTCACCTTTGGGAAGTTAGCTACTTAAGTACTACTCATAAAGTAAAGGTGAACGGCATTCTGTTCTACAGCTACTTAATATTATAATATTATATATTATATTATATATTATATATAATTATATTAATATTATTATATTATTTTAATTAATATTAAACTTATTAATTAATATTAAACTTAATAGTATATTAATAGTATAATAGTTATTAATAGTATAATAGTAAAATATATTAATAGTATAATAGTAAAATATATTAATAGTATAATAGTTATTAATAGTATAATAGTAAAATAAAAGTAGAACAACTTGTCGTACTACTGAAGTACCAAAGGTGAACAGGGCTCACCGTCTGGCAGAATGCTTGGCCTCCTGCGCTGGAAGCGACACCCGAAGGGTGAGCTTCTGGCGGTTAGCTTCTAGCACTATATAATAATAGATAATAATAGGTATTGGGCATTCTGAGCTGGAAGGAGGCAAGCAAATGAAATGAAGGGAGGCATTACGGGGCGACTACAAGAAGCAAAGCTTCGTAGACTCTGCAAGTCGCTTATAGAATGCCGACTACTATTTTCCACTTAATACTTAATAAAGTATAAAGGAAGGGGGCAGGGAAGCGAAGCTTAGCGAGCTTTATAAGGCCGACCGCTACATAAGCCGCTGGCGGAGAAAGCTAAAACGCTTGAGGACAGAAGACTACACCAAAGCTCAATCGCAGCGGGTGCACACGAAAGAAGACGTAACCATCGAAAGCGAACGGATCCTACAAAGGACCCGAAAGTCCTGTTTTATATACAGATATGTGGCCGCAGAATTGAAGTTGTAATTGTCCCTCGGAACCCATTGACTATTTTAATTTAAATAATAGCACGTAACTAGCCCTTCCCCCTTTCTTTTGCCCATGCCTTGTCATTGAATAAGAAGAAGGAACAAATTCAGAATAGTATCGGAAGCTAAAGTGTCCACTGCTTCCGATTCGATAGAGTCTGAGTTGGTAGAGGAACTCGTATCCCTTTTACTGATATCCTATCCTGCTGTCAAAGGTACAAGGTACCGCAAAAGAAAAGAGAGTAACAGAGCACTGAAAACTCTTTGTGCTTGTATTCATTCATGCTTATCTTGGTTTGTTGGTACTGACTCGGTGCGATAAGGTTAGCTCGGTTCTCGCCTGGATCGATTAAGTAGCTCAGGGCAGACCCTTGGTATGCTAAGATTAGTATTACGCGATTAATCCACTCACTTGGCTAGAAAGAGAGCTTCTAGCAAAGAGTTCAATCGATAGCTTGAGAAAGAAAAGGGAATTTCTCTTAAAAGTCTGCGAGGCATGGAAGCCCAAGCAGACGAGAACTTTTTATTCATTAATAATTAATAGCCGTTACATACATGGGAAGTACACCCACTTGCACACACATAAACACATAAACAAAGCAGCCAAACAACTAAACACTACATTAGAAAGTTAACTAAAAACATATTAAAGACATAGAACAACATGAAAAATAACAAAGAAAGCCATGCGGGACTACTTATTTAAATCTTATAGATCTTCTAGTTTCCATTTCCCCTACGGTTGTTCTGGGCCCCCTGCACAATGAGCGCATCCCTTTCTTCAAGCAGCTCCCTCTTCCTTTCATCAAGCTCACGAATGCTATCCCGAATTGCTAGCATCCTTCTCGCAATTTCTTCAGGATCTATGGGAGGCATGTGCTCCCAGAAGAGACCCAGAAGTTGCTCCTGCTGGAGCTTTGCGTTCGCCACGCGTTGTATTGCTTGATCTATTTGATAAAGTCTTGATACGGTAGCTGGATCCATCTCCCTTTGCTTTGCCAAATAGAGAAAAAAGCTTCTATTTATAGGCGTTGGAGGCCCTTAACCCTTTCTTATTATGCTTAAGGCCTTTTCTTATTATTAGTAAGAATTCTTGTTTTGGTTCCGTAACATGGTTCAAACCTGGCTTTTCATGAATATGGAACCCCATCCACTAGATTTTGCTGAATAATTGTCCTTTCCCCGTACGGATTTGAGTACGAAAGGCCCACCCCAAAGAGCGAATAGGACTTTCTTTTTCGCGGGTATCGCCACGCGGCTTAATCCCTATCACTCCTTCAAAAATAGGAAGCAATAATAGAGCGAATCCGTCAGAGAGTACTCCCCTTTCTTAAGAGATAGAGCAATCGTAACTCGACAGCCCAAAACTGACCAGTACAAAACCATGTGATCTGTCCTCGTTTACGTACCCCACTGGCACTAGCCTAAGGCCCTGCCTACTCGTCTTTAACTGGCTTATTTGTACCCAGCTACATGATGGAAGTCCCCTCGGCCAATTGTCACTCGACAGCATAGTCCTTTCCTACTCCAAGCCAGTACACCCACTACTCCCTCTACACTATTCCTCTCTACAGGCCCTTTTTCTCTCTCTCTCTCCTCCTAAAAATAAAAAGAAATAAACCTCCTCGCACCTCTCCGGGATGACGTCTTACAGATCCGGCCAGCTCGACACTCACCTTCCACACTTAGTATGGACTTAATTAAGTTAATTAAGTTAAAGCCCTTACACTTTTTGGATAAGGAGAGTTTTTTAGTTACGTGCTCTTTCCTAAGCTATAATTTTGCAATAACCTTTTCCTTGTTCGTGACATTATGAGAAAAATTTGCATTTTTCTCTCCTTCCTCTGAATAGTGATCATGAGACAGACCAGAAATCAGTCAGCATATCTAGCTCGCATTTAGGATACCTCAGATGTAAGAAATATCATTTAATTGCCAACAAGTACCACAAATTCAAATCAAGAACATTATTGTCAACGGAGATTATTATATATAAAAATAACCTGCATTTATGGTTTCCTTTTTCCATAAACATAAACCAGTAAAAGAAATGGGGGGAGCGAAGGAAGGGGAAGCTTGGATTCTGAAAATGGAGCTGGTTGTTTTCCATGAGATGGCGCTGTGTTAGGGTTACCTGTGGGAACGACCGAGAGGGAGGAAGAAGATGTTGTTGATGAGCTGGACTTGACCAGGCTTACTGAGGAACCCACCCTCGCATCCACGTGATGCTCCTTGGATACCAACCAAGGCCAAAGCCAAACGATTGGACTGCTTTTCTGGGCCTGGACCTACTTTAGAGAGGTCTTTCGGCTTGGACATGACGTTTGCTTGATATTGGGCGGAGTGGGCTTGCTTGGAAGCGTGAAGTGAGATATCAGATCGGACGCCCATGATTATACCGGCTACACACCTTATCTTTTTGCTTTCTCAATCCGACCACATCAAGTAGAGATTAAACATCCATTATTTCATAGTTTTATGTTATTAATCCACCTTAGTTATCCAGTTCACTTGTAAAAGTAGTTAATCTATTAATTGACTCTATAGGGTAATACCTGGCCCATGCTTACACACCTCTAAAACTTTCCACAAAAGCCTCCGCTATGAGGTCAACTTTATGTAGGTCAGTATACATAAGTTGGTAATCTAGAGTGATTCTGGTTATTGAGATATCCCTCTGTCGAACACATATAGAATGAATTAGTGTTTTTCCTTTATAGGAAGCTGGAGAGTGTATAAATCATGGTATGGCTGGAGGTGGTGCTACT